ATGAAATTTATCATGTATCCATCCCATTTTTTATACCAAAAGAACAAGAAGTTATGAGTTTCAAACTTGAATTTTGATTACTAATTTACTCAGTTTTATCTTTTCTCCCGCCTTTATTAAAGTAGAGCTATTTCCACCATCAGTAGAGTTTTCTAAAAAGGTAACTATCTCGGTTTAATATATAACGATATTTATTATAGAATCCGTGAAAAAGACTTTCCTTTATAAGAAAGGCTTACTATCTTTGGGATCTGATGCTACACCGCTGCTCAATACCTTAGGGGATCCACTCTATTACATAAGTGGATTCCTAACTTTTATTTCATATCATGACATAGACATAAATAAGCAGGTTTTTTTTTATATTGTCCCAAAACCTAGCGAATTGATCTTTACGGCGCTTCCTTTATCAATTAGATCCTTTATCCATCGAATAAAAGTATCTAGGCATACCTATTTCTTCTTAAAATTTTATGAAGTTTATTTGGTTGCTACAGCTGATAAAAATCGTTGTTGTGGACGATACATATGTAGAAAGCCTATATTAGGTTTTTCGAGTATTTTTAAAATAATTTGTTCTTTTTCCTTTTTTATTTCTATAGTGGAGATAGTCGCACGTAATGACAGATCACGGCCATATTATTAAAGGCTTGTGGTAAGAATGGGTTTCGCTCTAGTGCACGAAAATAATATTCCAAAGCTTTTGTATGTTCTCCGTTTCTTGTGTGGATAAGGCCTATGTTATAAAGTATATAACTTCGGTCATAGGGATCAATTTCTAGTCGCATAGCTTCATAATAATTCTGTAAAGCTTCCGCATAATTTCCTTCGGATTGAGCCGACATCCGTTACGGTCGTCATTCGATTCAAAAGATCTCCGTTTCAGAACCGTACATGAGATTTTCATCTCATACGGCTCCTCCTTTATGTACATAATGATACTAACACATGGAATAAAAAAATATTTTAATATTCTCATTATAAACTAAGTGGGGCTGGTGTTTTTACAAGAAATCTCTAACCAACCTTTTTGTAAAAGATTTTTCCTCAACATCAAGTCTGTTGATACTAGATAAAAAAGGGGTGACTCCTGCAATTTTTTTGTCTAAATGCCGCGTAATTTTCAGGAATTAGTCACTTCAACAGTTTTCTATGGTTATACGGGTATCCAAACACGAACGAGATGGGTGTTTGTTGTCCCAACCATTCTTGCGAGTCCTGATCCTCATAAGGAAAAAGTCTAATTTATAACAAAGTTTTCCTGTTGTTGATTCCGAAGAGTAGTGCCTCTTCCTCTATGCCTCCTATTAGTACTAGTGGAGCAGGTTTGACCTAACACAAGCATAGGTGTAACCTTTCGCTCAATACTTATAATCAACAATTGAAGCATTTGAGGTTGCATTAATCGGGGATACACGACAGAAGGGCTTGATTTATTTACAAACTTCACCTTCAACAAGCGTATATTTATTTCAAAGAATTTTTATTCCTTATATTCCCAATAAGTATCATGCTACTTTCTCCTAAGAACATTAGGAGATATAAAGAAATTCAATTATAAAAATTAAAGATAAACTATAAAATAACTAAAAAAAAAAGAATCAAATCGCACCATCTCTGTAATAAGCGAATGCCTCCTTCTCTCCCGAAGTTGTCGGAATTATTCGTAATAAGATATTGGCTACAATAGAGAAGGTCTTATCAATAAAATTTCCAGTTATTCCAGATCTAGACATAGGCAGAAATTCATGCTATAATTTATTTTAATTCCCTTCGTGGGAAAATAATCCCATAATTAACGGAATTTTCCAATACAAAATAACATAAAACCAGACTCATTAAAATTAAACTTCTGCTCAAATTCTTTTTTGCAGGAATCCATAAAAACTAAGAAATATTGACTAAGAAATATTGAGAACGGTTATATTTCATTCTAATGAATATATAGTTGTATTAAAAAGATTGTAAAATTTTTAGATTGCATCAAAGTTGAAGAATTACCGAATTTCTTTGAAGCTGTAAGAAAATTCAATAAGTTTTGAGTAAATTATGATCCAAAGAGGAAAAAGAGTGGAATAATTGCTCTATCATGGATGAAAATAAAATAGAATAAAGGTCTAAACTAAAAAAAACGAGGATCTAAAAAGCGCCATTAAAAATAAAAACTAGTATAAAAAAAGGAGCAATCGGTGAAGTGGGTCCAACTAATTTATTTAATCCGGTAGAAGAATTCTAAAAAATAAAATAAGGAGTCCCATCTTCGTAAACATGACATGAATAAATGCTTTTTTTTTTACAATTTGTCCCACAAAATTATCTAATTTACCTAGCCGCGACTAAAGTTTTAAAAAGTTTTTTCCTTTTTTTTCGATTTATTAGCAACTTTATCATTATGTAGGAGAGATGGCCGAGTGGTTCAAGGCGTAGCATTGGAAATGCTATGTAGGCTTTTGTTTACCGAGGGTTCGAATCCCTCTCTTTCCGTACCCGTCACCTAATTCAATAACGTTAGTTAATATTATTAAACGCAATATCTCAAATAAAATACACAATTAATTATTGCAACAGTTAGGGCTTTCTTGGATATATTTTCGCTATTCCGAATCCCAATTGCTTTAATATTTAAAATACTAGAAAGAAAGGACAAGGAATTAAAACCTCCCTATCAATCTATGATACGAGACATGAACAAGAAAAAATCCTAGGAAAAACCCCTTACTCTTTATATGGGTGTAAAGGGAGGGTAAAATTGTCCAAATTCCTCTTATTTTAGTTAGATTTAAGTCTGACGAGAATAATATTCTACAACTAGCAATTCATTTATTTTCAAACCGACCCATTTACTATCTAGTATTTCATTAACCGATCCTTTATATTGGAATGGATAAAGGGTCAAATGTTTTGGCAATTCCTCACGGGAGGATGAATCTATATACTTTTGAACCAGAGACTTAGATTTTTGTTTATCTCTCACGATAATAATATCGCGGGGTTTGCAGCGATAACTTGGTATATCGACTATACCACCATTAACTAAAATATGTCTATGGTTAACCAATTGGCGGGCTTGAGGAATAGTCGAAGTTAGACCTAATCGAAAAAGGATGTTATCCAACCGCATTTCAAGCAATTGTAGTAAAACTTGACCTGTTGACCCTTTTGCTTTTCCGGCGATATGAACGTATTTAAGTAATTGTTGTTCTGTAAGACCATAATGAAAGCGTAATTTTTGTTTTTCTTCTAAACGAATACGATATTGAGATTTTTTACCGGGGCGTAATTGGTTTCTAAAATCGTTTCCTGTTCTAGGCTTTTTAGTTGTTAGTCCCGGTAAAGCACCCAGACGACGTATTTTTTTGAAACGTGGTCCTCTGTAACGCGACATAAAGACTCCTTATGAAGTTGCATAAAACGAAATGAAATATGAAATTAAACTAAAGGATAAATATAAAAAAATAAAACATAAAATGTAAATTAAAAAAAAAATTGATAAAATTTTATTGAAATTTGATACTAGAAAGAATAATTAGATGAATTCTCTTAATATCCAGGCCTTAATAGATTATATATCTAATTTATCGTATTTAGATTAAATAATCTAAAACGAGTAAATACTAAAAACTCTTAAAACATATATTTTTTTTCATATGAATATAAATTATTCTAATAAGAATATAAACATCAAAAAAAGTAAGGGCTATTTTCTTGATTGATTTAGTGGACATAGACAAAACTCCTTCAATTTTTTTTATTCTAATTTCTTAGGAGATACTACAAGGGTGACATTTGGGAAAAGTATAACAAGTCTTTTCTATTTCTTTGATTTCACATTTTCAACTATGAAAAAAATAAAACAGATGGAGAAAAGCCCGCTATCGGAGTCGAACCGATGACCATCGCATTACAAATGCGATGCTCTAACCTCTGAGCTAAGTGGGCTCGCATAATATAAATTGTATACACACAGGAATTTAGTAAACTACAGGAATTTTCGCTATTAACTCGTAACATAACAATTAATATATAATTTGATTCTTTTCTTTTATCAAATATATGATTATCCATATCTTAATTAGATAGTAAGATTTTTTTAATAGTTTTTCCTATACTATATTTAGTAATACAATTTTATTTAAAAAACCATTAATTTGGTTCAATTTTTATTACAAAATGGAAACAAACAACTTTAAATAAATTAGCGGAGTCTATTTAAAATTTTAAATATATATAAAATCGAAAAATTAAACGAATTTTTTTAAATTTGTTCAGTTTAAATTGTTTTTTTATTAACAAGGGAATTTTTAGTTATAGCCATTAGATTTGTTAGAGATATTAAATTATTCAATATATAGAATAATGAAAATTCCTTTTAGTTATTTTTCGTTTGATAAGGACTAACACAAAAAAAAAAGAATCGATCGTTCAAGTATTCAAAATTCAACGCTAAAAATAATAAAAATTAGGTAAAAAATATATATACCTAGAATAATACTATTAATCGTATATATACTATATATATAGTATACTATATATATGTTATGTCTTAAAAAATATTATACATTGAGTGTATATTGAATCATAATATAACTGAAAGAAAAATGTTAGGATAATGATATCCTACTTACTTTGTAAGTAGGGGGATATGGCGAAATTGGTAGACGCTACGGACTTAATTGGATTGAGCCTTGGTATGGAAACCTACCAAGTGATAACTTTCAAATTCAGAGAAACCCTGGAATTAAAAATGGGCAATCCTGAACCAAATCTTTTTTTATAAAAACAAGCGCTAAAAAAAAAGGGATAGGTGCAGAGACTCAACGGAAGCTGTTCTAACAAACGGAGTTGGATGCGTTGCGTTAGTAAAGGAATCCTTCTATCAAAGCTCCATATAAGCGTATCCGTACTGAAATACTCACTCTAATGAATCAAATTAATTCTAAGTTGAAAAAAGAGATCAAATATTCATGTATCCTATTGATTTCCATCAAAATCAGAAAAAA